GAGCGCTTTCTTATCAGAAAAGACAAGGCTGTAAAGACACTTTTTTTAACCCCAATACTTCTTTGAAGGAACAATTATATATGTTCAATTTGAATCGATTTCAATGAATCCCTTGTTACTGCTCAACGGAGAAGTAATAGGTAGGGATGACAGGATTTGAACCTGTGACATTTTGTACCCAAAACAAACGCGCTACCAAGCTGCGCTACATCCCTTCAATTGGTCTACAGTGTCATTGTAGAGAATTCCTGTCTTGTTTTCCACATCATTATTTCCTCGATTGATATATACAATTTCTATGGGCATTTCGTCTTTTTGGTCCTATTTAATATTTAAATATTAAAAATCAATTTAATATATTTAATATTTAAAAATAGTAAAAGACTTCTATACGTATGAAATACGGAACTTAACCTATTGTAAAAAGAAATGAGTAGTTTTCGGGAATGCTCGGGAAGAGGGGAACGTTTTTTTATATTTTAAGAAAAAAATATTATATTATTCACCGGATAATTGTACATTGAAATTTCAATTAGGTATTACGTGTACAAGGTTATTAACTGCATATGCATCTGATCATATATGTATTACTATTTTCTATTACAAAAAAATAGATTCTTTATAACAAAAAAAGAAGGAAGGAGATATTTCAATGCGAGATCTAAAAACTTATCTTTCCGTGGCACCGGTATTAAGTACTCTATGGTTCGGGTCTTTAGCGGGTCTATTGATAGAGATCAATCGTTTTTTCCCAGATGCGTTGACATTCCCCTTTTTTGATTCTAGTTATTGACACGGTAACAAATAACGAAAATTCGAGAGACAATTAACTATTTGTGACTAATCCTTCGCCCCCTTTTCTCTTTTTTCCCTTTAGAATAAGAGGGAGGAAAGAGAAAAAAGTGGATTCAACAGTCTCGATACTTGGGTTCAAGTTTGAATTAAAGAAATGGAATTCAAAAATTAAATAGGGGTGTAGGTAGAATAAACAACGTGGGGTCTAGATCTAGGACAAGACTCTTCTCTTATACAAGGACAAGGTACTTAAATGCAAATGAACTACTGTGATTTGAACTATAGTTTATAAATCTTTCTTTTTTATTTTTTATATTGATTGCAGTGAAATTTTTCATAATTGGAGTTTAAGTTAGTAACTTCTATTTTTTCCTTCCTTTCTTCTTCGTTTCGGATCGAAAATAGAAGAGTTGAGTAAATCAAAAATCAAAAGGGGATTCATCATGGCCAAGGGGAAAGATGTCCGAATAACGGTTATTTTGGAATGTACTAGTTGTGTTCGAAACGATGTTAATAAGGTATCAACAGGGATTTCCAGATATATTACTGAAAAGAATCGGCATAACACGCCTAATCGACTGGAATTGAGAAAATTCTGTCCATTTTGTTATAAACATACGATTCATGGGGAGATAAAGAAATAGATCGAATAGAACACATTTATAGAACCCTTCCAAGAAAGGCGAAAAAATGCATTAGAATATATATATAACATAGTTAAATATAAACAAACCAAATCCTATTTATTCTAATGCATTTTAGATCCGATCGAAATAGGATTTTCGGGATAAGTAATAAACTAAACAAACCATGGATAAATCTAAGCGACCTTTTCTTAAATCCAAGCGATCTTTTCGTAGGCGTTTGCCCCCGATCCAATCGGGGGATCGAATTGATTATAGAAATATGAGTTTAATTAGTCGATTTATTAGTGAACAAGGAAAAATATTATCTAGACGGGTGAATAGATTGACCTTGAAACAACAACGATTAATTACTATTGCTATAAAACAAGCTCGTATTTTATCTTTGTTACCTTTTCTTAATAATGAGAAACAATTTGAAAGAACAGAGTCGACCGCCAGAACTGCGGGTCTTCGAGCCAGAAATAAATAGGCTTATTCTTTCTTGACTTGAATCAAAATTCCAATCCGAACTCAAAGGCGGATTCATTTTTTGTTCAAAAAAATGAAAAATGCAAATTTGATTATCGTGTCGTAAGAAAAAAAAGAATCGGGTAAGAATAAATATTTTTTTGAGTGTGTTTATTCATTTTTACTACCTTTTTTCTATTTATTTATCATATCATATTCATTTTGAATCTACCCTCCCGGAGTTCATTCTCCGGGGAACCTCGTTTAAATTATTCCGGTGGATTCTTTACAATAGACTTCTTTTATGATCTCGTTGGAAATCATATAAATACAATTTTTATTTGAGATAGCTAATTGTGCAAGTATTTTACGATTAAGAAGCACCTGTTTCTTATATAGGTCGTGTATTAATCTACTATAACTATAGGATACTCCTATTTCACGAATTGCCGCGTTTATTCGAGTAATCCACAAACGTCGAAAATGTCTCTTTTGCCTATCCCTATCCCGATGAGACGAAACCAGAGCTCTTATTCTCTGTTGAGTAATTGTTCGAGTAAGTCTTGAATGAGCCCCTCGAAAGCTTGATGCAAATAAACGAATTTTTTTTCTACGTCTCCGAGCTACATATCCCCGTCTAATTCTGGTCATTGAATAAATGAAACTTTGACGAATAACTAATATATTTCCTTTTTTCAGTTATTCTTTTTCCCCCTCCTAGTCTATTAATAACAAAGCTTTTTTCCAATGTATAAATTAAAAATTCCAATGGCTTTGGCTACTATAACCTTCCCTACCACTACTTTTATTTTTTCTAGCCATTTCACTTCGAAAAAATAAATTTTATTTTACTAAGTATCAAAATAGAATAAATGAAAAAAACTGGATAAAGAAATAGTGGCTTTCTTCGTTTCTATGGTAACTTCTTAAACGGTGAGGTTTTCTCTATACACCGGAGCCTTTACTTCATTTAATCAATGTTATTGGTAACTTGTATAGTTAACATTCTTTGGCTCTACCCATGAAATATCCAGTAATAGGTCTTTCACGATTAGATCTACTTACACAGTAACGGCATTTAATTATGAAAGTTGGCTGGGTAGCTAACCTTGTTAGTCCGTTCTTGCAAAAGGGAACCTCAGTTTTTAAGTAAGATTTCCTCCGCTTAATGGATAACCATTTGCTACCAATGGAGAATTTCTTCTCATCTTAAATTGAGGTGATTGGATTTGCACCAACGGAAACCATAAATTTAATACACAATAGAATTCATAGATTCTCTTTTTTTTTTAGATACTGAATTGAATGGACTTCTTTTTCTATTCTATTCGACGGTATTAATTATTGAGACTGGAAAAGGTTTTCTGTCTTTTATCCCAGCTCATGATCTGAACGAGTCGCACATACACCCTAGTACATGTTCCTCGACGCTGAGGGCATCCCCGAAGCGCGGGGGATTTTGTGACATTTCTGATTGGCTGTCTTGTATTTCTGATAAGTTGTTTAATAGTTGGCATCTTGAATCATATCCTATAATGGGCTGGTTTAGATCAATCCTAACCTGATGATTATGAATTACTTCTATTTCATTTTCTAGTAAATTCAGCAAAAAGATAAAATCTTAAATCGAGGATTTACGCGAAAAAATCCGGGCTATTTTCACTCAACCACCGCTACAAGATCAACAATTCCATAAGCTTGGGCTTCTGTTGCTGACATAAAAACATCTCTTTCCATGTCTTCCGAGACAACCCATAAGGGTTTGTCCGTTCTTTGTACATAAACCCTTGTGAGAGTTTCACGCAGTTTGAGCAGCTCTTCCGCTTCCAGGATAAATTCTCCCGTTTGTGCCTCATAAAAAGAACTAGCAGGTTGATGAATCATTACCCTGATGGTATAACAAAAAGGGGTTCCTCCGTTTTGCATGATGAAGATAAAAGAAAGATAAAGAATATAAAGAATAAAAAAAAGACAGAATTGAACAACCGTACGGGCATCTTTTATGCATTGCATACGGCTCTATAATTGACCCTTACCTTGCAAAAAAAAATAGGATCTATCAGACCCAGATCGGTAAATGATCAAATTACCACCCTTCCTTTCGTAGGAGTTCCAAAATACTATGATGGTTCCGTTGCTTTATATATTTCTTATTAGATTCTTATTTGGTTTATCTGTGATTCAGCAATCCCAAAGTTGTTTTTTGTAAAAAAAAGGAAAAAAGAATCTTGTTTTTTTATTTTCGAACTCTTTTAGAACAAAACTAAGCCCCCGGTGTGAAAATAAAAAAGTTTGTGACGCTGAACTGGAATTTCCAATATACAAAATAGGAAATACCTTTATATCTCATACTACTATCTCGATATATAATCTAATGTTTTGAAAAAACAATAAAAAGTTTTTCTTTTGATATCGAATTTAAAGTGCCATGCTATTATTACTTAATATTCATATGGCGAAGGCATAGTCTTCTTTTTTCTCTCAAATAAAAACCTCATTGGCGCCAAGCGTGAGGGAATGCTAGACGTTTGGTAATTTCTCCTCCGGCCAATATAAAAGATCCCATTGAAGCGGCTAATCCCATGCATATTGTCTGTACATCCGGTCGCACAAATTGCATTGTATCATAAATAGCCACTCCAGGGATTACCCATCCCCCAGGAGAGTTTATAAATAAATATAGATCTTTGGTATCATTCTCGATACTGAGATATACCATAAGACCAATAAGTTGATTCGAGATCTCGCTATCAACCTCTTGTCCTAAAAAAAGTAATCTTTCTCGATAAAGTCGGTTGATTAGGGTCAAATTTATCCCTTAGGAACCGTACAGGCGCCTTTTGGTGCATACGGTTCAACAAAAAATTTCAAAAAAAAAAAGAATCAATGTGCAAATTCCAATCTTCTTTATTTGTTCATATTTGTAGAAGGATTTTTCTGACTTCTAACGAAAGGACTTTTCTTCTAGTTTTCAAAAAAAAAAAGGGTTTCTCTTTTACATATAATATCCTTATAAAATAAGAATCTATTCTATTTTTAATAAATAATGAATATGAATATATAATACTAAAGAAAAAAAGAAGTCACTAAACGTATCGAATTAACTTCTCA